TTCAAAACGCCTCGTGATCTTCAACCAATTTTGTGCTTCAATATAATTACCCGGACTAAGCGCTATAGCTTGTTTCCAATACTCAGCAGCTTGATCGGACCAAGCCTCTGCAATTTCAGAATCACCTTGTAGAATGGCCTGTTCTCCCCGGTCGGAATAGGTAGCTCCTTCCCTTCGAACCGTACTTGAGAGTTTCCTACCTCATACGGCTCGACAATCGATTCTTTTTGCTTGCGCCCCGTCTTAATCTACCTTATGTTAATTGAATTAAATTTGTCATATTGTCATAAAAGTATCCCATTTTTGTTGGGTTAGCCAGAAGAAGTTAATTACATAAGTTTAAAACTCTAATTTTTTGATCAATAAAAAGCTTTATCTTTTCTCCCACCTTCAGAGGAATGAAGTATGGATCGACCCTATATCCTATATATAATAGTGTTAAAATATAGTGTTAGAATTCTCTGAAAGGTAACTATCTCGATTGCATATATGGAATTTATATAATATAGATATAGAATTTTTGAAAAAGACTTTCCTCCCTAATATCCTAATATAATATAAGAAAAAAGAACTTACGATCTTTGGGATCTGATGCTACACCGCTGCTCAATACCTTAGTGGATCAACTCTATTACATAATTTGATTCCTAACTTTTATCCTGTATCACGGGATAAGTAAGCAAAGCAGTTCTTAACTCTATCGACCAAATAGCTTGCTAATTGATCTTTACGGTGCTTTCTCTATCAATTCAATCCTTTATCCATGGAGTATATAGGCTTTATCCATTTCTTCTTAATTTTGGTTCTCGTGAAGTCTCTTTACTTGCTACAGCTGATAAAAACCGTTGCTTTAGACGACGCATATGTAGAAAACCTATTTCATTCTAGTATTTACTAGTTAATTGGATCTTTTTTTCTTCTTTCTATAGTAGAGATAGTCGCACGTAATGACAGATCACGGCCATATTATTAAAAGCTTGTGGTAAGAATGGGTTTCGTTCCAGTGCCCGGAAATAATATTCCAAAGCCCTTGTATGCTCTCCGTTGCTTGTGTGTATAAGTCCTATGTTATAGAGTATATAACTTCGATCATAGGGATCAATTTCTGGTCGCGTAGCTTCATAATAATTTTGTAAAGCTTCCGCATAATTTCCTTCGGATTGAGCCAACATCCGTTACGGTCGTTCATTCTATTCAAAGAATCTCCGTTCCAGAACCGTACGTGAGATTTTCATTTCATATGGCTCCTCCCTTCTTTCTGCGCATAGTACTAAGGGAAATAATCCATGAAATTCAAATTTGACTATTCTCATTATGAACTGAAAGGAGCTAGTATTTTTACAAGAAATCTCTAGCCAGCCTTCCTGCAAGAGGTTTTTTATTAACACCAACTGTATTAGTACTAGATGGAAATGGTAACTCCAACAATTTCTTTGTCCTCAACGCCCCCTATTTCCAGGAATTAGTCACTTCAACGATCTTTGATGGTTATATGGATACCCAAAGTACGAACGAGATGGATGTTTGTTGTCCCAACCATTCTTGTTAGCCCCGATACCGATAAGGAAAAGGGTAATTTATAACAAAGTTTTCATGTTGTTGATTCCTAGGTGTAGTGCTTCTTCCCCTATGCTGCCTATTGGTACTAGTGGAGTAGGATTGACTCGCAATACGGAACCCATAGGTGTAACCTTTCGCTAAATACTAAAATCAACAATTGAAGCATCCGAGGCTGCATCAATCGAGGATACACGACAGAAGGAATTGTTCTATCTACAAACTTCACCTTCACCAAGCGTGGGTTTATTTTAATAATTTGGTTTTTTCTATCTCGAACTATGTCTCTTTTCTTTCTCGTAATACTGGACCTAAAAAAAGAATCAAATCGCACCATCTCTGTAATAGGTAAATGCCTTTTTTTCTCCGGAAGTTGTCGGAATTATTCGTAATAAGATATTGGCCACAATTGAAGAGGTCTTATCAATAAAATTTGCATTTATCTGAGATCTTGGCATAATTAACAATCCATTCTATAATTCTTTTCATTACCCTTAGGGTAAGGGGAAAATGATCCCGCAAACTAAAGGAATTGTACGGTACGAAATAACATAAAATAAAAACAGACTAATTATAAAAAAAGATGTGGACCTTTTGTTTGGATTGGACAAGGAGAGATATGAAATATTGAAATCAGATTCGATTTCATTCGAATTTCGTAGTATAACAACGAACGGAACTATAATAAATATTTCATCTAAGTTGAATAACCGAGGATTGTACTGCGGATTCTGATAATTCGAGAAGTTTTTATTTGGTTATGATCCAAAGAAGAAACAAAAAACAAAACGGATACTTACCTTAGTCTAATCCATTTTTTTTTATTTTTATAGAAAAATTATTTCGTTTTGTTTTTTGTTTGCATAACATGTATATGCCATGTCATACAATTTAAATATAAAAATACACGGGACGATTCAATAATTTGTATTAGATCTATGGG